GTTACATTTCTAGGTGCGTTTTTCAGAAACGTAAAACTAGTAGTGAACCCAGTATACGAACCCGCGCGAAGAGTAGTGATTTAACTCTAAGAGCTAGCGATCTCGATGAAACTCAAAAATACAAGCAGTTGTGGGTTCAATGCGAAAATTGTTATGGATTAAATTATAAGAAACTTTTGAAATCACAAATTAATATTTGTGAACAATGTGGATATCATTTGAAAATGAGTAGTTCAGAAAGAATCGAAGTTTTGATCGACCCCGGTACTTGGGATCCTATGGATGAAGACATGGTCTCCGGGGATCCCATTGGATTTCATTCGGAGGAGGAGACTTATAAAGATCGTATTGATTTTTATCAAAGAAACATAGGATTAACCGAGGCTGTTCAAACAGGCGTAGGTCAACTAAATGGTATTCCCGTAGCAATTGGGGTTATGGATTTTAAATTTATGGGGGGTAGTATGGGCTCCGTAGTCGGGGAGAAAATAACCCGTTTGATTGAGTACGCTACCAATCAATTTATACCTCTTATTATAGTGTGCGCTTCGGGGGGGGCGCGCATGCAAGAAGGAAGTTTGAGCTTGATGCAAATGGCTAAAATCTCGTCTGCCTTATATGATTACCAATCAAATAAAAAGTTATTGTATGTATCAATCCTTACATCTCCTACTACCGGCGGGGTAACAGCTAGTTTTGGTATGTTGGGAGATATTATTATTGCAGAACCAAATTCCTACATTGCATTTGCGGGTAAAAGAGTAATTGAACAAACATTGAATAAAACGATACCCGAAGGTTCACAAGCTTCTGAATATTTATTCCAGAAGGGCTTATTTGACCTAATCGTACCACGTAATCTTTTAAAAAGTGTTCTGAGTGAGTTATTTAAGCTCCACGCCTTCTTTCCCTTGAATTCCAATTCAATGCGCTAGGTTCAATTATTTGTAGCAAACAAGTAGTTTGCTTATCGGAATCAAAGTAACTAAGAATGAAGTTTTCTTTGGTGACCTAAGATCTAATTGTAAAAAGAATAAAAAGTGGTGGATAACTCTTTTTTTTACCTGGATTCCCGATTACTAATTAAGAAGTCTCTATCAACAAGATAAAAACACGAGTTCTTCCTTTCGTGAAATTAGGCAAATAAAACGAATTTTGTCTTAGGTATAGAATCAAATTCAAATATAGAAAAAAATAGATATATGGTTTTGTATCTTTCTTCATCCCCCGAAAATCCTATTTTCACTAAAAATCCCGGTTGTGCCGCATTCTAATGAATCTTTCAATAATTTGTAAGAAACTCCTATTAATATTAAATTCGAAGACAATAACAAAACACAAAGAAATGAAGAAAAAGAATCAAATGGATTATCATATGTATCTTTCATGTAGATAGACGAATAAGTCCATTTTTTGCGTTCTACATTCCTTGGACTTATTCTATATACTCAATTAGATACTTATATCTGTAATAAGAATTTTCAAATTGAATGAATTCATAATAACTACGAATTCATACTAATTACAATTATTAATTATAATTAGTATAAATAATAAATATGATATTAAAAACAATAAGAACAGGTACAAATAGTAAATCGAGGTACCCATTTTATGACAACTTTCCAATTTCCCTCTATTTTTGTGCCTTTAGTAGGCCTAGTATTTCCGGCAATTGCAATGGCTTCTTTATTTCTTCATGTTCAAAAAAACAAGATTGTTTAGATCTGAGGGGACCCAATCTCATCCGTTTTTTTGAAACTTAGACTTGTAGCATAACCCATATATTTATTTCGGGAAATAAGGTAGAACATGTGATTTCTGACGAACATAAAGGAAAAAGCTCTTATGCCTGCAGAAAATGATCTATGGGTAACTGAATTCCAGCTGGTTTGAAATAGATCAGGACTGCTGGATACCCAAAATATAAAGTTGGCGGATCTATATGTGTATATCTGTATATTGGGATCATAGGAAGGGTGTGTTATTATTTTAGATCTAACCAATTTGAGGAATTACTCCTAAAGGTTCCCATCAAACTAGTGCTAGTTCACATTAAACTAGTGCTAGTTGATGAAAGTTCATTCGGAAACAAAAAAGTAAAGTCAAAACCATTTGGGGTATTCTCTCAATTCCAATAAAATGCAATCGGATCAAGTATGAGTTGGCGATCAGAACATATATGGATAGAACTTATAACGGGGTCTCGAAAACTAAGTAATTTTTGCTGGGCGCTTATCGTTTTTTTAGGTTCATTAGGATTCTTATTGGTTGGAACTTCCAGTTATCTTGGTAGAAATTTGATATCTTTTGTTCCGTCTCAGCAAATCCTTTTTTTTCCACAAGGGATCGTGATGTCTTTCTACGGGATCGCAGGTCTCTTTATTAGTTCCTACTTGTGGTGCACAATTTCCTGGAATGTAGGTAGTGGTTATGATCAATTCGATAGAAAGGAAGGAATGGTGTGTATTTTTCGGTGGGGATTTCCTGGAAAAAATCGTCGCATATTCCTCCGATTCCGTATAAAAGATATTCAATCCGTTAGAATAGAAGTTAAAGAGGGTATTTATGCTCGCCGTATCCTTTATATGGACATCAGAGGCCGGGGGGCTATTCCGTTGACCCGTACTGATGAGAATTTGACTCCACGAGAAATTGAACAAAAAGCCGCGGAATTGGCCTATTTCTTGCGCGTACCAATTGAAGTCTTTTGAGAAAGGGATTGGGCTGAAGAACGAATGCTTTCTCCGCAGGAGGGAAAAATACAAGAATCTTGTTTTTTTCTATAACTAAGTGATACTTTAGATGCAGATAAATCATATCTTGTAAATTCTTTTCTTTTTGTCAATCGATTTTTTGATCATCACAATATCTTTCTCTCAATTATTCTATTCTTGACTATGGAAACTCCTTGGAATTTTTTTGAAATATTGGATATTTTGATAGAAAAAGAGTTCTTTACGTCTCCAAATCTCAACAATACTCATTCCTTAAAGGACTTCTTTTGTTCATTGATCGAAAGGAGACACGTGTTTTGTTTGGAATTTGATGAATTGAGATATCTGGAAACACAATTTTGTATTATTTCTTCAGTCGAATTCCAAGTGGAGTCTTAGTCTATTTCTGGATTCTTTCTAGATTCAAACAAAATCACAAAGAAAATAGATTCATAGGTTTGATACCTTGTCTAGAACTCATGTTTGGTTTGAAAGAAATATTGGATCACATAGAGTCGACAAATGAAGTGGGTTAATTAAAAATTCACAGGTTAAAAATGGCAAAAAAGAAAGCATTCACTCCTCTTTTGTATCTTGCATCTATAGTATTTCTGCCCTGGTGGATTTCTCTCTCATTTACTAAAAGTATGGAATCTTGGGTTACTAGTTGGTCGAATACGGGTCAATCCGAAAATTTTTTGAATGATATGCAAGAAAAAAGTTTTCTAGAAAAGTTCATAGAATTAGAGGAAATCCTCTTCTTGGAAGAAATGATCAAGGAATACTCGGAGACACATCTACAAAAGCTTCCTATAGAAATCCACAAAGAAACGATCCAATTAATCAAGATACACAATGAGGATCGTATCCATACGATTTTGCACTTCTCAACAAATCTAATCTGTTTTGTTATTCTAACCGGTTATTCTATTTTAGGTAATCAAGAACTTGTTATTCTTAACTCTTGGACTCAAGAATTCCTATATAACTTAAGTGATACAGTCAAAGCTTTTTTGATTCTTTTATTAACCGATTTATGTATCGGATTTCATTCACCCCATGGTTGGGAACTAATGATTGGTTCTGTCTACAAAGATTTTGGATTTGGTCATAATGATCAAATTATATCTGGTCTTGTTTCCACTTTTCCAGTTATTCTCGATACTATTTTTAAATATTGGATTTTTCATTATTTAAATCGTGTATCTCCGTCACTTGTAGTTATTTATCATTCAATGAATGATTGATAAAAGATCCGCCGATATTAATCCAATTAGAATGTTTCTTACTTTGTAGTTCTACAGAAGTATTAAAAACAGGCGATTTTCATACTATTTTCATAGTATACTTATACTATAGTATTCTAGTAAAATGATTCCAATAAATAGCAGAATCGTGGACAGGGAACTATACTAGAGACCTGCCAAATTTATTGTAGAAATTTTCGGATCAATGATTAGACCATGCAAACTAGAAAGACTTTTTCTTGGATAAAGGAACATATTACTCGATCTATTTCCGTATCACTCATGATATATATCATAACTCGGACATCCATTTCAAGTGCATATCCCATTTTTGCGCAGCAGGGTTATGAAAATCCACGAGAAGCGACTGGGCGTATTGTATGTGCCAACTGCCATTTAGCTAATAAGCCCGTGGATATTGAGGTTCCACAGGCGGTACTCCCTGATACTGTATTTGAAGCAGTTGTTCGAATTCCTTATGATAAGCAAGTGAAACAAGTTCTTGCTAATGGTAAGAAAGGGGGTTTGAATGTGGGGGCTGTTCTTATTTTACCGGAGGGGTTTGAATTAGCTCCTCCCGATCGTATTTCTCCCGAGATGAAAGAAAAGATAGGCAATTTGTCTTTTCAGAGCTATCGCCCTAATAAACAAAATATTCTTGTGATAGGGCCTGTCCCCGGTCAGAAATATAGTGAAATCACCTTTCCTATTCTTTCCCCCGACCCCGCTACTAAGAAAGATGTTCACTTCTTAAAATATCCTATATACGTAGGGGGAAATAGGGGAAGGGGACAGATTTATCCCGACGGAAGCAAGAGTAACAATACAGTTTATAATGCTACAGGGGCGGGCATAGTAAGTAAAATCATACGAAAAGAAAAAGGGGGGTATGAAATAACCATAACAGATCCATCGGATGGACGTGAAGTGGTTGATATTATCCCTCCGGGACCAGAAGTTCTTGTTTCAGAGGGTGAATCCATAAAATTGGATCAACCATTAACGAGTAATCCTAATGTGGGTGGATTTGGTCAGG